ATAAAAACTCCTTGTTTTCCTTATTTTTTTTTTGTTGAATTTTCAGAAACCTAAATTAAAACTGAACTAAATTGAACTAACGGATCAATAACTATGATATATAAATAAATATGATAAATGAAGGAAAATCTACTGAAATAGTAGACTACAAAGAATTAGGAGATGGATTGTATCCATATCCGGACATTATTATATATATACCAAAAATGTATATAGAAAAAATATATACCAATAATATATATAGAAAGCAAAGGGGTCCTTTTGTTGTTCTTGCTTTGTTCTGCAGAGATTTAACCACTCTAAGTTTTGTTCATAATTAGGAGTTCTTACCACATAAGAATCGTTCACACTTGGAAAAAAGGGATTTGATTTCAAAAAAACAGTTTTAATCGTGTAAAAAATCAAACAAATAGAGAAAAGCCAGCTATCGGAGTCGAACCGATGACCATCGCATTACAAATGCGATGCTCTAACCTCTGAGCTAAGCGGGCTCACATAACAGAAATTGTACATGCATAGGAATTTAATAAACTAATGTAATCTTGGTTATTAACTTTTTATTCTTTTTTTTTTTCGATATTCATATTAATTAATTCATATTAATTATGAATATCGAAAAAAAAAAAAGAATCGATCCTTCAAGTATTCAAAATTGCACGAGAAAAAATGAGAGTAAGAGAAGTATATATAATAAATGTGTTCTATATACATCTATATTGAATTGCGGATAGAGAAATGATAGAATCCTTTCTGATTAGACTAAATAAGGGTCTCTGATAGAGATGAAAGAAGATAGACAAAAAATAAAAAAAAAAGGCTTTTTTTTATAGGAATCACTATCTAATGACTTCAACAGTTCCAGTAGAATACAAATGAAAAAGGGGGATAATAATAAGATCTTAATCTCAAAGCAAAAAAGGGGATATGGCGAAATTGGTAGACGCTACGGACTTAATTGGATTGAGCCTTGGTATGGAAACTTACTAAGTGATAACTTTCAAATTCAGAGAAACCCTGGAATTAAAAATGGGCAATCCTGAGCCAAATCCTGTTTTCCGAAAACAAAAAAAGCTTCATAAAGACATAAAAAAAAGGAAGGATAGGTGCAGAGACTCAATGGAAGCTGTTCTAATAAATGAGGTTGACTGCGTTGCATTAGTAAAGTAAACCTTCTGTCAAAACCCCAGAAAGGATAAAGAAAGGAAAGTATAACCATATATACATAGTACTAAAATACTATCTCAAATGATTAATAGGGCCGTGAATCCATAATCCATATTCATATTTTTTTTATCTTTAATCCATTCCATTTTTTTTTTATCTTTAATTTCTTTTTTATCTTTATATTCTTTATATTTTTTATCTTTCTATATTTTATATATATAAATATATATAAATATAGAAAACAAATAATTGACTTGATTCCAAATTGAGGAAAGGATTGAATATTAATTCATCAAACCATTCACTTCATAGTCTGATAGATAACTGACTAATCGGACGAGAATAAAGATAGAGTCCCATTCTACCTGTCAATATCGACAACAAGGCAATTTATAGTAAGAGGAAAATCCGTCGACTTTAGAAATCGTGAGGGTTCAAGTCCCTCTATCCCCAAAAAAGGACGGCTCAATTATTTTTATCCCATTCTCTCTTTTAGTTAACGGTTCAAATTTCGTTATCTTTCTCATTCATTCCATTCTTTGACAAACATATTTGGGCTGTATTTTTTTTTTTTACAAATCTATAGATATCATACACCTACAAATGCCCATCTTTGAGCAAAACAATAAATTCCAATTCATTGGAAATTGGAATGATTAACAATCCAAATCATTAGTCGAATTGAAATTTACGAAGTTCTTTTTTTTTTTAAGATACAAAAAATTTCAGGTCTGGATAAGCCTTTAGAATATTTTTTCGTCTTTTTAAAATTGACTTGTTTATGTTTAATTCACATAGGCCAAAATTTTTTACTAAAATTTAGTAAAATGAGTAAGACGACGTGACTAAAATGGTTGGGTAAAACGGTCGGGATAGCTCAGTTGGTAGAGCAGAGGACTGAAAATCCTCGTGTCACCAGTTCAAATCTGGTTCCTGGCACATGATTAATTTGTGTATTAAGTATCCATTCTACAATTTAATGAAATTTCGATCTGATATAGATCAACATAGATATTCAGTAATGGTATGGACCATACATGATATATACTTAACTTATCCATCTAGATATATAGCCTTTCTAGATCTAGATGAATAAAGAGTTTTTATTATAAAAGTTTATGTTATAAAAAAACTATGTAAAAAAAATTCGATTATCTTTACTCGTCTTTTTTATTTTCATTTTATTTGTTCATAATGTGTCTCCTCTCGGTCAAAAAGAATGTTAATACTTCATTTAATACTTCATATTTCATATAGATTCGAAAGATTAAACTAAAATTAGTTAGTTAAAAAACCGAAAAGTCTAGTCTATAGGAGTTGACGAGTGAAAATTTCC